AGAAATAAAGCATTGGGTCGAACTCTTCTTTGGTGTTAAGGTAGTAGCTGTGAATAGCCATCGACTACCCAGAAAGGGTAGAAGAATGGGACCTATTCTGGGACATACAATGCATTACAGACGTATGATCATTACCCTTCAACCGGGTTATTCTATTCCACTTCTAGATAGAGAAAAAAACTAAAGGAGAATACTTAATAATACGGCGAAACATTTATACAAAACACCTATCCCGAGCACACGCAAGGGAACCGTAGACAGGCAAGTGAAATCCAATCCACGAAATAATTTGATCCATGGACGGCACCGTTGTGGTAAAGGTCGTAATTCCAGAGGAATCATTACCGCAAGGCATAGAGGGGGAGGTCATAAGCGCCTATACCGTAAAATCGATTTTCGACGGAATCAAAAAGACATATCTGGTAGAATCGTAACCATAGAATACGACCCTAATCGAAATGCAGACATTTGTCTCATACACTATGGGGATGGTGAGAAGAGATATATTTTACATCCCAGAGGGGCTATAATTGGAGATACTATTGTTTCTGGTACAAAAGTTCCTATATCAATGGGAAATGCCCTACCTTTGAGTGCGGTTTGAACTATTGATTTACGTAATTGGAAGTAACCAATTAGGTTTACGACGAAACCTAGAAATCGATCACTGATCCAATTTGACTACCTCTACGGGATAGACCTCAACAGAAAACTGTTGAGTAACGGCAGCAAGTGATTGAGTTCAGTAGTTCCTCATAGAAAATTATTGACTCTAGAGATATGGTAATATGGAGAAGACAAAATTGTTTGAAGCACGCACAGAACCGGAAGCGCCCCTTGTTTCAAAGAGAGGAGGACGGGTTATTCACATTTAATTTGATGGTCAGAGGCGAATTGAAAGCTAAGCAGTGGTAATTAAGACCCCCGGGGAAAATAGGGATGTCTCCTACGTTACCCATAATATGTGGAAGTATCGACGTAATTTCATAGAGTCATTCGATCTGAATGCTACATGAAGAACATAAGCCAGATGACGGAACGCGGAGACCTAGGATGTAGAAGATCATAACATGAGCGATTCGGCAGATTTGGATTCCTTTCCTATATATCCACTCATGTGGTACTTCATCATACGATTCATATAAGATCCATCTGTCTAGAGATCGTCATATACATCTAGAAAGCTGTATGCTTTGGAAGAAGCTTGTACAGTTTGGGAAGGGGTTTTTTGAGAGAAAAGAAGAATCTACTTCAACCGATATGCCCTTAGGCACGGCCATACATAACATAGAAATCACACGTGGAAGGGGTGGGCAATTAGCTAGAGCAGCAGGTGCTGTAGCGAAACTGATTGCAAAAGAGGGTAAATCGGCCACTTTAAGATTACCATCTGGGGAGGTCCGTTTGGTATCCCAAAATTGCTTAGCAACAGTCGGACAAGTGGGTAATGTTGGGGTGAACCAAAAAAGTTTGGGTAGAGCCGGATCTAAGTGTTGGCTAGGTAAACGCCCCGTAGTAAGAGGGGTAGTTATGAACCCTGTGGACCACCCCCATGGGGGCGGTGAAGGGAAAGCCCCCATTGGTAGAAAAAAACCCACAACCCCTTGGGGTTATCCTGCGCTTGGAAGAAGAACTAGGAAAAGGAAAAAATATAGTGATAGTTTTATTCTTCGTCGCCGTAAGTAAATACGTAACTAGGAATATGGAAAATTGCATTTTTGGAATTTGCAATAATGCGATGGGCGAACGACGGGAATTGAACCCGCGCATGGTGGATTCACAATCCACTGCCTTGATCCACTTGGCTACATCCGCCCCTTATCCAGCTAAAGGATTTTTCTCTTTGTTCCATTCATCATTATTCTATTTATTCTGACCTCCATACTTCGATCGAGATATTGGACATAGAATGCCACTCTTTAAAATGGAAAAAGGAGTAATCAGCTGTGACACGAAAAAAAACGAATCCTTTTGTAGCTCATCATTTATTGGCAAAAATCGAAAAGGTCAATATGAAGGAGGAGAAAGAAACAATAGTAACGTGGTCCCGGGCATCTAGCATTCTACCCGCAATGGTTGGCCATACAATCGCGATTCATAATGGAAAGGAACATATACCTATTTACATAACAAATCCTATGGTAGGTCGCAAATTGGGGGAATTCGTGCCTACTCGGCATTTCACGAGTTATGAAAGTGCAAGAAAAGATACTAAATCTCGTCGTTAACTGAATTCAGAATAGAAAGATTCAAAATAAAAAAAAAAAAGAGATAGGCGGAGAATAACCTTATTTATGACAAGTTTCAAACTGGTAAAGTATACCCCTAGAATAAAGAAGAAGAAGAGTGGGCTAAGGAAACTCGCAAGGAAAGTTCCAACCGATCGTCTACTTAAGTTCGAACGGGTTTTCAAAGCACAAAAACGCATCCATATGTCTGTTTTCAAAGCACAAAGAGTTCTTGATGAGATTCGCTGGCGTTACTACGAAGAAACTGTTATGATACTGAACTTCATGCCTTATCGAGCATCTTATCCCATCCTAAAGTTGGTTTATTCGGCAGCAGCAAATGCTACTCATTATAGGGATTTCGACAAAGCGAATTTATTCATCACTAAAGCCGAAGTCAGTAAGAGTACTATTATGAAAAAATTCAGACCTCGAGCTCGAGGACGTAGTTCTCCCATAAAAAAAACCATGTGTCATATAACAATTGTACTAAATATAGTAAAGAAATCTAAATAATCTTTAGATCCATCTAAGATTTCGATTCCCAATAAAAAAAATAGAATAGAAAAATATGGGACAAAAAATAAATCCACTCGGTTTCAGACTTGGTACAACCCAAAATCACCATTCTTTTTGGTTCGCACAACCAAAAAATTATTCTGAAGGTCTACAGGAAGATAAAAAAATACGGAATTGTATCAAGAACTATATACAAAAGAATAGGAAAAAAGGCTCGAATAGAAAAATAGAATCAGACTCAAGTTCCGAAGTAATTACACATATAGAAATTCAAAAAGAAATCGATACGATCCACGTCATAATCCATATTGGATTCCCCTATTTATTAAAGAAAAAAGGAGCAATCGAAGAATTAGAGAAAGATCTACAAAAGGAAGTTAATTCTGTAAACCAGAGACTTAATATTGCTATTGAAAAAGTTAAAGAACCTTATAGACAACCTAACATTCTTGCAGAATATATAGCTTTCCAATTAAAAAATAGAGTTTCATTCCGAAAGGCAATGAAAAAAGCCATTGAATTAACTAAAAAAGCGGATATAAGGGGAGTAAAAGTAAAAATTACAGGTCGTCTCGCAGGGAAAGAAATTGCACGTGCCGAATGCATCAAAAAGGGTAGACTTCCCCTCCAAACAATTCGCGCTAAAATTGATTATTGCTGCTATCCAATTCGAACTATCTATGGAGTATTAGGTGTAAAAATTTGGATATTTGTGGACGAAGAATAATTAGCTTTGTCTTCCCATTCTGTTCAGTGATAGAATAAAAAATGACAAGAGCCTTACTTTTTCCTGAAATCCCTGAAAAAAAAAAGAAGAAATTCTACCTCTTTCTATAAGATTTAATGAAAATTGATAAATCTTTTAATATAATTGCTATGCTTAGTGTGTGACTCGTTAGTTTTTTCTTTAGAGTCGAAAATGGAGATTCAAAAAAAAATTGATTGAACCCTACTATAAAAAGAAAAAAACTTAGTAATTATAGAAAATTAACTAATAAACAACCTATTGCTTCGTATTGTCGAGATCCTAACTAAGAAACAGTCACTATATGAATAAATACATCTATCATAAATGAGTAGATCTATCATACATAAATGAGTAGATCTATCATATAGTTGTAGCAACTGCAATTTTATCTCTAAAAAAGAAAACAGATTCTAGGTTGTGAAGCAAAACTAAAGGGATGTGGATAAAAGGAGGGATGATAGAAAGAAAGAAGAGGAATAAGAAAGATATAGGATTCCAATATGTACGGTCTATGAATTACATCATAAAAGGCAATGTGATAAAGCATCAATATAATAAAAATAACAGAGAATTCGAAATCGTAACTCGAAACAAGAAATACAAATTTGAAGCAATAATAAAGAGCGGCCCGGGTTAATAAAACTGAGAAAATTGACTTGGAAAGAAATTTTTTGGAAGCTCCATTGTGGAATTCAGACCTAACCATTAAAGGAGAAGTAGTGGGAACGACAGAACCTATGACTGCATAGGATTTTATTGAAAAGAATCCTAATACTTCATTGGGTGGGATGGCGGAACAAACCAAAAAAATTGCCTTATTTGGTAAGGTTATAATATAAATTAACAAATAAGACAGGAAAGAGTAAATATTCGCCCGCGAAATCTTTATTGAATTAGAATACTTTACCGCGATTCAATAAGAGTAAAAATAAGGAGATTTTTTTTTTAAGAAAGATTACATTATCTATAAATATAGAATATAGATAAATAGACACACACATCTAGATATATTCTAGATCTTCTTTCTTGACTATATATTTTTCTATTTTAACAAATTCAATATTAAATATTAAAAAAAACCTAACTTTTTCTATTATCTATTAATGTGCATCTATCCGTAATATTTTTGAATATTATGGAATTAGAGAAATTTGCATGCTTTCTCATTTCATTCGCGAGGAGCTGGATGAGAAGAAACTCTCATGTCCAGTTTTGCAGTAGAGATGGAACTAAGAAAGAACCATCGACTATAACCCCAAAAGAACCAGATTTCGTAAACAACATAGAGGAAGAATGAAGGGAAAATCCTGCCGAGGCAATCGTATTTGTTTTGGTAGATATGCTCTTCAAGCACTTGAACCCGCTTGGATCACGTCGAGACAGATAGAAGCAGGACGAAGAGCAATGACACGATATGCACGTCGTGGTGGAAAACTATGGGTACGTATATTTCCCGACAAACCGGTTACACTAAGACCCACGGAAACACGTATGGGCTCAGGAAAGGGATCCCCCGAATATTGGGTAGCCGTTGTTAAACCAGGTCGAATACTTTATGAAATGGGCGGAGTATCCGAAACTGTAGCTAGAGCAGCTATCTCCATAGCTGCCAGTAAAATGCCCATACGAAGTCAATTTCTTCGATTAGAGATATAGAACCCCAAAAAAGGAGTATTGAAGATAAAAAAACCAGGTTTTTCTTTCTGGAAAGACAATATATCTTTCATCCTTTTGCATTGAAATAACAAATTGAAATCAAAATAATATGATTCAATCTCAGACCCTTTTAAATGTAGCAGATAACAGTGGAGCTCGAAAATTGATGTGTATTCGAGTCATAGGAGCTGCTAGTAATCAGCGATATGCTCGTATTGGTGATGTTATTGTTGCTGTAATCAAAGATGCAGTGCCCCAAATGCCTCTAGAAAGATCCGAAGTAATTCGAGCTGTAATTGTACGTACATGTAAAGAGTTCAAATGCGAAGACGGTATAATAATACGCTATGATGACAATGCAGCGGTTATCATTGATCAAAAAGGAAATCCAAAAGGAACTCGAGTTTTTGGCGCGATCGCCGAGGAATTGAGAGAATTGAATTTTACTAAAATAGTTTCATTAGCTCCTGAAGTATTATAAATACTAGTAGGCAAGATATAGATCAAAGAAAAAATTAGTAGATTGTGTTTCACGTATATGCTTTAAAATCCAAAATTAAAAGAAAAAAAAAAAGAAAACATGTTGATTATAGAAAAATTAGGAGGAACCTAGAATTAGAGTCTTATGGGCAAGGACACTATTGCTGATTTACTAACCTCTATAAGAAACGCGGACATGAATAAAAAAGGAACAGTTCGAGTAGTATCTACAAATATTACCGAAAACTTTGTTAAAATACTTCTACGAGAAGGTTTTATTGAAAGTGTTCGGAAACATCAGGAAAGTCACAGATATTTCTTGGTTTCAACTTTGCGACATCAAAAGAGAAAGACTAGAAAAGGAATATATAGAACTAGAACCTTTTTAAAGCGTATCAGCCGACCCGGCTTACGAATTTATGCCAACTATCAAGGAATTCCTAAAGTTTTGGGCGGAATGGGAATTACTATTCTTTCTACTTCTCGAGGTATAATGACAGATCGAGAAGCTCGACTAAACAGAATTGGGGGAGAAGTCTTATGTTATATATGGTAATCGCCCCTCCTATAGTACCCGAATTCTATCTCGAACTTCCTATTTTTCAAATAAAAATACAACGTTTTTTTTTATTTGAAAATCAAAATAGAAAAATAGGAGAAAAAAAAAACTACAAAATATGACAGAAAGAAAAATAGAGAGAAAAAAAAAACCGAGAGAAGCAAAAGTCACTTTCGAAGGTTTAGTTACGGAAGCCCTACCCAACGGAATGTTCCGCGTTCGCCTAGAGAATGACACCATCATCCTGGGCTATATTTCAGGAAAGATCCGGTCTAGTTCTATACGAATACTGATGGGGGATAGGGTCAAAATTGAAGTAAGTCGTTATGATTCAAGCAAGGGACGTATAATTTATAGACTTCCCCATAAGGATTCGAAGCGTACCGAAGACTCGAAGGATACCGAAGATTTGAAGGATACCGAAGATTTGAAGGATACCAAAGATTCAAAGGATTAGGTTTTTCTTTTTTTTTTCTAAGGTAATAAATTCAAAGTTCCAAAATTCAAGCGAAGAGACTTATTTTTTCCCAAAGATTAGATTCATAGTTTAAGAAAGGAATACGGAAATATGAAAATAAGAGCTTCTGTTCGTAAAATTTGTACAAAATGTCGACTGATTCGTAGGCGTGGACGAATTAGAGTCATTTGTTCCAATCCGAAGCATAAACAAAGACAGGGGTAATCTTTCGAAAAAGAACTTTACTTTCTAAAAAGTAAAAAAAGTACCCGCGGAAATGTCCAAATTCCAAATAAAAAATGAAAGTAAAGGATATATTTTACCCTGAAACGGATATCTTTGTATCTTTTTTTCTTTTTGTTATTTCTAACTCATATTTATGAGATAATAAAATATGACAAAAGCTATACCAAAAATTGGTTCACGTAGGAAAGTGCATATTGGTTTGCGTAGGAATGCGCGTTTTAGTTTACGGAAGAGTGCACGTAGAATAACAAAAGGAGTTATTCATGTTCAAGCTAGTTTCAACAATACCATTATAACTGTTACAGACCCGCAGGGTCGGGTGGTTTTCTGGTCCTCCGCGGGTACTTGTGGATTCAAAAGCTCAAGAAAAGCATCACCCTATGCTGGTCAAAGAACAGCAGTAGATGCTATTCGTACAGTGGGTTTGCAACGAGCAGAAGTTATGGTAAAGGGTGCTGGTAGTGGAAGAGATGCCGCATTACGAGCCATTGCTAAAAGTGGTGTACGATTAAGTTGTATACGCGATGTAACACCTATGCCGCATAATGGATGTCGACCTCCTAAAAAAAGACGTCTGTAAAAGAATTAAACCGCTTTCAAGAGAAAT